TCGATAATATCAGAATCTGATGAATCCGCCCAAGCAGGCTTACTAATGGGATGTCCTGAAAAGTTACAAAATTTCGCTTTAGCCAATGATCCAATCAAAGGAATAATTGGAACTATAGTATCAAACTTTTTAATAACAATATCTATAATAAATGACTTTTCTAACATTTGACTCCTTACTGCTGAAGGAGTTGGTCGTACACTTGAAAGATAACCCAGAAAATCGATAAAATGATTGGATAATTGGTTTATATGAATCCTATCCGGTTGAGACCAAAAGTAAAAATGACATTCCCATAAATTTACAAGGTAATATTTCCATTTCTTCATCAGAAGAGGGGTTCCTTTTGAAGACAAAATGGATTTTCCTTGAAATCTGAAATACTGTATGAAAGGATCCTTGAACAACCATAGGATAGTATGAAAATCATTACGAAAATCCACTAAAAAATGTTCTATTTTTCTATAAAAATGTGTTCGATCAAGAAAAGCTCTAGAAGACGTTGATCGTAAATGATAAGATTGTTTACGGAGAAAAACAAATATGGATTCCGATTCATATACATGAAAATTATATAGGAACAGGAAAAATCTTTGATTCTCTTTTGAAAAAAAGAGAATCATTTTCGTTTTTTGAGTAATAAGACTATTCCAATTATGATACTTGTAGAGAAAGAATCTCAATAAGTGCAAAAAGGGAGCATCTTGTATCCAAGAGCGAAGGGTTTGAACCAATAGTTCCAGATGGATAGGGTAGGGTATTAGTATATCTAATACATGATTTAAATGTAATAATTTATCCTCTAAAAAGGGAAATATGGAATGAATTGATCGTAAAGTAGTCATAGATTTGTCTATTTCTTTACTTTCTGGGGAAGATACTAATCGCAGTGAGAATGGAAGTTCCACAATGACTGCAACCCCCTCTGATATCATTTGAGAATCCAAATTTTTATTATGCCCGAAAAAAAAATTTGGATTAGAATCATTCGTAAAAATAATCAAATGCTTCTGTTGATACATTCGAGTAATTAAACGTTTAACAATTATTAAACTATATTTTTTGTCATAACCTAAATTTTCCATAGGCTCATAAAGAATCGATTTATTTAACCCATGATCATGAGCAAGTGCATAAATGTATTCCTGAAAGAGAAGTGGGTATAGGAAGTCCCGTTCTCGCGATCTATCTATCTTTAAATAGCCTTGTAATTCCTCCATTTGAAATTCGATTTGAACCAAAACCGGGGATTTCTTGGGTCATCAAATGATACGATACATAGGTACGATACAGTCAAAACAAGGTATCAAGGTATCATAGTAAGAAAAGATACCTTGGAAATGATTAATCCATGGATTCTCTCTTTTTCCATCCGATTGGTTCTTGTTCGTTATAAGATACCGAAGATGTTTAGAAATCCTTTATTTTTGCAACCCGATCGCTCTTTTGACTTTAGAATTATATTTCTCAATATACTGTTTCTTTTACACATTCGTCTCCGCACAGGGATATAATTAATAGAATAGTTAGGATTCAAAAAAAAAGTGAAGAATCCACTTATTAAAGTGATTTCATAACCTTTGCCCGCCCCAGGGACTAATATATTTCTAACGTATAATTAGATCGGGTAATTGGTAATTATTCGAATTAAGAACCGAAGCTCGTTGCTCTTTTTGTTTCCCTATAATTGGAGCTTTTTGGCTCTATCCATTTATTCACTCGATCCAACCATAATTGATTTTTTGTACCGCTATAAGAATTAAAACTCTAACAAACTAAACAAATATTTTGTACCGATCCCGCAAGGGTTAAGTACTCTATCTTAAAGTTATTTATTTATGATATGAGTTATTCATTTATACGACATGCTGTTTTTTCCATTCGTTCCCTCTCAGGATCAGTCGGGGTCTTACAAACTCTACCAACGGTATGGACGAATCCGTTCCTTCATCCAAATGTGTAAAAGATTTTAGCCGCACTTAAAAGCCGAGTACTCTACCGTTGAGTTAGCAACCCAAAAATAGAATTATGGTGTGTAGATACGATCGAAAAAAAAAAAAAGAGAGATTGGATTGCACAACCCCATCAAAAACATTTTTTTATAGTAAATTATGAACATAAAAATGAACAGCTATAGCTATAATGAAAATCTGAAAAATTCCCGGATAAGATAAATGAAATATATCCCAGAGAATTTAAGGAACCTATCGCTTACATGAAGTAAAGTAAAAAAAACTTATAGGGCGTGGATAAATAGATCTATTTATCCACGATCAATTATATTTTTTCAATACGCTATTGTCAATATGAACGTTGAGAAAAAAATAATATTTTTATTATAAAATAATAAGAACTTGTGTTGGATTGGCATTTCATAGATAACCTACCTAGAGAATAAAAAAAGTGTAGATGTCGAAAAGAAAAAAAGAATCAAGAAGAAAACCTCGGGTTTATTCAATATCCATAAAGATACCATAAGAAAGCTCGGCCCCTTTTTTTAGTGGAGTCTCGCCAAAAACTACCCGATTGGGGGATAATACCATACATAATTTTATGGATAGAACAAAAGATGGGGAAACGGGAAGGGGAATAGTGAAGAAAAAATTACACAAAACTAGACTAGCTCTTTTTTATTTTCTCGTTTTTATATGTATTGTATGAATTACATTTTATTTCGCGTAATTAACGCGAAGTTCCTTAAATATCTCCGCCTTCTTTAAAATATCATGAACAGTTTCCGTAGGTTGAGCGCCTTTTTCAAGGAAATATAAAATGGCGGGAACATTTGAAGAAGCTTGATTTTTTATTGGATCATAAAAACCCACTTTACGAAGATCTCTTCCTTCTCTTCGGGATCGAACATCAATTGCAACGATTCGATAAATGGCTCATTGGGATAGATATAGATGAACAATTCCCCCCTTAGAAACGTATAGGAGGCTTTCTCCTCGTACGGCTCGAGAAAGAATGATTCTAATGTCATAGTATATAGAGTGGCAAATAGATCCATAAAATAATCAATTAAATTAAATCGAAACTATGATTTTTTTCGTTTTTTTTGGTCGAAAACCCGAAAAACCATTCGTACTTATAACTCAAGTTAGATAATTCTCAAAGAGTTCAAAGGAAAATCCCGAGTCCTTGGCATTTCATTTATTGAGCTGTCTCTAACCCACTTTTTTGTCTCGTTTTTTATCCATTTTTTGGATTCCTTTTTTTATTTTGTTCAAAGTGTTGAGACAAAAAAAATTGGTGTTTTCTTGTTCCAGGATCGTTTATCTTCGTTTTGAATCATTGGGTTTAGACATTACTTCGGTGATCTTTAATCGTTTCAAAATGGCAGCAACATACCTTTTGTTATTTATTGACTATCGAAGAATCGTATAAACGCTTGATTCCCGTGTGATACACTTTATGATGGAAATAGTTTTTCCAATTTCAACAAAAATTTCAAATCCAAAAGGATATTTTATTCGAATTGAATCTTTTGAATTTCTATATCGAAGATATGCTTACGAAGTTGTTCTAACTTATTGATTGACATTAACCATAGATCCTTACCTCTGAGAAATTAATTAATCTTTTCCGCTCGAGCTCCATCGTGTATTATTTACTTTAACTAACAACCCCATTTAGTTGGGTTGTGGGTTGGTTAAAGTAAATAATTAGAACCGAACAAACTATGTCGAGCTAAGAGCACCTCATAATTTATATATTAAAAAATGGTGGATGTAAGAATCCACAACCGATCATTCCTTCAAGTCGCACGTTGCTTTCTACCACATCGTTTTAAACGAAGTTTTACCATAACATTCCTCAAGTTTGTTTGGAACCGGTATGGAATTGATTCAATATGGAATCATGAATAATCATTTAATTTACTCAATGGATACATAATCATAATATAATCATAATATAATAATCCGTACTTTTTTTCTATTTCTATACTGTAATATATAATATAGATTTATTTTTGTCTTCCAGAAGTAATTCTTATCAACCAGCACTCTTATTATGATGTGAACCCTTAGGAGTAATTCATCGAATCGCTTAGATATAAAAAAAATCTCTTTCATATGATTCCACTATGGATATCTACATACATCTAGATGGTATTTAACTATAACTTTCTGTAATATAGATTGTATATTCCTATTGCTAATTCTAGTTGCTGTAGTACATAGTACTCAAAATATTTGAAAAAGCGGATCCAAGGCATGAAAATATCCTCTCGATCCATTTATTTATGATACATGAAGGATAGAAATACAGATCAAGCTCCCTTACTTTCAGCGATTTACTTCGCCAAACAAAACAAAGGGGAGGGAAAAATTCTACGAACCCTTGTTGTTTTATTTTAGGTTAGGTTCAAGTTTGACGGGAATAATATTCTACGACTAGCAACTCATTTATTTCCAAACCGACCCACTTACTATCTATTATTTGATTGACTGATCCTTTATATTGGGATGGGTGAAGAGTTAAATGTTTTGGCAATTTTTCACGGGGAGATGAATCAATATAATTTTGAATCAGAGCTCTGGATTTTTGTTCATCCCTTGTAGTAATAATATCTCGGGGTTTACATCGATAACTTGGTATATCTACTATATGACCATTAACTAAAATATGCCTATGGTTAACTAATTGTCGGGCTCCAGGAATGGTCGAAGCCATACCTAATCGAAAAAGGATGTTATCCAAACGCATTTCAAGTAATTGTAGTAAAACCTGACCTGTTGACCCTTTGGCTTTTCCAGCGATATGAACATATTTAAGTAATTGTCTTTCCGTTAGACCATAATGAAAACGCAATTTTTGTTTTTCTTCTAAACGAATACGATATTGAGATTTTTTCCCGGAGCGTGATTGGTTTCTAGGATCACTTCCGGGTGTAGTTCTTTTACTAGTACATCTGATAATTTTAAATTGGCTAGTTAGTCCCGGTAAAACACCCAGACGGCGTATTTTTTTGAAACGAGGCCCTCGGTAACGAGACA